GATGAATCGATTTGATAGATCAGATATTGTTATTCATAATATTGATCCTATTCAGTATCATCAGGATCAATTCATCCCAATGAATTTACAGGAGTTAAATTTCTCATCTCTATGGGATTACATCCCGAGTTATTGCGAAGAAAAAAATAAATAAATAATGAAATTATGGAAGTCAATATTCTCGCATTTATTGCTACTGCACTGTTCATTCTAGTTCCTACTGCTTTTTTACTTATTATCTACGTAAAAACAGTCAGTCAAAATGATTAATTTGAATCTGAATTATTAGTTCTTATCAATCCTTTTTTCAATGATTGAAGAAATGAAAGAAAGGGATTAAAAGAAAATTCCAAGTCTTAAATGAAATGATCTGGTTGGAATCATAAAGTGTGGTAGAAAGGACTATATATAGTCCTTTCTACCACACTTTAGAGTATTTTATATTATCTAATATTGTATACAATGATATTATCATATAAAGTTGTATTGTATACAGATATAGACTTTATCTAAATGGAGGGTTTATATAGATCAATTTACAATATGTATGTATATGATGTATTAGATGTACATCTAATCTAAATAGTAGACTAGTACATCGAAATAGCAGTCTAATTCTATTTCTTTTTTTCGCTACATCCACTCGATTTCGATCAACCCAAAATAATCGAAGGCCAATTCTTCTAATTCCTAGGTTTCTTATAATTTTATATATAGGTTCCGGGATCCATCAAAAGAATCAATAGAGGAAGAATAGTATAGGAATATACTATAGCAAAAGAAAACAAAACCAAGGAATTTTTTTGATTTCCCATCCCAAGAAGTCATTGATTGAGCCATTAACAGATCATTTACGAAGTTCTATGGTAACTTCTTCAGATTTTGAAAGGAAGTAGATTAGTAAAGGGGACTCGGACCATTTTTCATGCTTAAACATGACATGAGATGAGTCAAAAAAGCATAAAAAAATCTCTAGGAGTCTAAAATGTTAAATGTATGATATGTGGTGGATCACTCAGCGGAAGAAAGATCTAATTTTATTATGTGTAGAACCTCTTTGGACAACCACTAGTCACTTCCAGTAGAAAGTAAGTATCGTCGTAATCTAATAGCAGAACGATTTGTTCTTAGAACAGTGAAAGTAAAGAAAGAGAGAAACAAATAAAGAAAAAACTAGGGATTGGTTTTTTCTCGTTGTAATATCCATAATTCTGGTAAGAACAGGTTTATCCAAACAGAATATTTAGGAGGAATTCGGTTGGAAAAAATTTCCTATCATGCGTAGATTTGAGTTTTGAAATACAACTAAACTATAGTAATCATTCGTTGTTTGATCGAATGGTTATTATTCATTATTGTCTTTCCAGTATAATTTTGAAAGAGAGACAAGCTTTTTAAAAATAAAGCTTCGAAAAACGATCAATGCAAAACGATCAATTAAACAATTGATACAATTCGATTACTCAATCGATTACTCAATCGATTACTCAATCGATTACTCAATCAATTATTAATATACCTAGAGTCCACTCCTTCCCCATACTACGAGTGAAAGGGAAAATGTAAAGACTACCATTAAAGCAGCCCAAGCGAGACTTACTATATCCATGTGAATTATATCTCCTATTTCTATGAAGGAATTATTCCATTATTGATCAATAATCATAGTAGAATCAATGGCGCAGAGTAAAAATAGGATTCTGACTTAAGGCTATTGATGAACCAATTCAATGAATCCACTCGTAACAGATTCTTTATAGGATTTCTGGTAGAATTGGGAAGTATTAAGTAAAAATATGATACACACACCTTTTCCTTGCAAATTGCAAAGGAATGCTCCTAATGGAACATGTGGGAATAGTAAGACCTATTGTTTGTTTTGTTACCTTTCTTTCATAAGCAAAAATAAAAAAAAAAAATATACCATCAAGATAGATAACTATCTATTGGATACCTACATTTCCTATTTGATCTAAGCCTTACTGTCTTTCTTTCTGTGAAAGAATGGGGAGACATCACTACCATTATTACATACATTTTTTTTTGTAATCTCCTTACACGACCAAAGAAATCTTTTTTTTTTTTACTTTGACTCTGTTATTCTATAAGATAAGAGCCGACCAACCATCCTGATTGAATGTTTGAGTACTCGGAGTCTCTCGTAAGTATGGATACAAAGTATCTTCAGTCCTTTCCACAACTCCTAAATTGATTTCCCATCAGTCTATCCAATCTAATTCCAGACAGAGTCAGTAGACCCTACGTTAGTGTAGGTAGTGTAAGATAATTAGGAAGTCTTGATAGTCTTTCGTATAATCTTTTCTTCAATCCTAGGAGCAAAAATGGAATGTCCTTTAGGAACCTTTGGATACCAAGATTTCTGACCTCTTACTTTCGTAGTTCTGGAATTAATAAGTAAGCCTTACCTCATCCCTATTGGTATATCTGTTTGGGCCGCTACCCAGAACCCAAACAGAACCAGATTTTGAGAAAACAACTT